TATATTCCACTTACTAGAGAGGTTCCCAGGGAATTCATTAGAGGAATATTTCCAATAAATACGGTTTGTTCTTGCATATCTCTACCGGTTTTCCAAATTAATCCCGCGGATACATATAATTCAGAAGAGTATGTGAGTGATTCATACACAGCATCTCTTTCTTTTATCAAGGGCTCTGCCAATTGATATGTTGGCACAAATAATTGAAATTCAATTTCTTGGTCTGTATCTTCAATTTTTGGAAACTTATGAAGTTCTTCCATCAAGCCTTGATCAATGAACCTACAAAATCCGTCAAATTGTATCTGACTAAACCCTGGTATTGTATACATTCCCTCATTTCCATCCCGGAACATCTTAAGTTTTCCGTTTATCGAAAAAATCCAACTATTGGCTCACTCTTCGTTGAACCATATAGATTGATCTAGCAACGACGGAATGTATATTTTGCTCATTTGAACAACATGAAATTTTATCCAACCCCATATACATATATATATGTACTAAATACGTATGAACGGAGGAATAAAAAAAAATGTGACTCAAATTCGAATTTGCGACAGATACAAATGGAAATGAATTGATAAAACATTCCTGGAAACATAATTCTGCCACTTAGACTTATGGAGTCTTGTATAGAATATCAAAATAGATCCAATTTCTACCTTATGATATTACGATCAGATTGGGTACCATAAATGGATTCGGAATTGAATCTGTTCTCTATGAGTGAGATAAAGACAGAATAATCAGGAACCGTCTAGAGTTGACTTTGATTTTAGCACTTAATTTATTTCATCGATTCCGTTATTCAAAAAATGATTCGCAGAGAGAAAAGATATTTCTACCCATTTGTTAATTAGTAGAATACGATTGAAGTGCGTAAGAGAAGTCATATTTATTAAGTACATGCAGATATAACTATCTAGCTATCCGTATATCCCATCTTTTATCGAAGTTCCCTTGAGGCAACATAGGTCGTGCTATATCCAAATTTCGATTTTATATTCAATATATTCAATGAAAAATGCAAGCACGACGATTTCCTAATAGGAATATGTAGATAAGATACCTGACTAGGTATCCGTGTAAGAATTTCTGTTCTGGGGTTTACATATACACATAATTGTTGTTATAATTGAAATTGAAAAGGATTCATTATGGAAAAGAATTGAGACTGATTAGTCGTATATCAATTTGATCTCCTTATGTCATTAAGGAAACCAAATTGGAGATCAAAATCCAAGAACCATTCATGAATTCACAGTCATTAATGCCTCCAATTTGCTCTGAATTTTGGATTCTGTGACTGGAAATCCATTTTTATCTTTCAATAGAAAAAGGGGGGAAAGCTTTTATTTAGGTGTTGTGTGTTTTGAAATACAATCAATCTAAGAGAACAACAGGATCCAATCAAAAAAAAGAAATGGTTCAGCAATTCCCCAGAATATTTCCATCTATATCTATTTTGTATCGTTTTGGCGGCATGGCCGAGTGGTAAGGCGGGGGACTGCAAATCCTTTCTCCCCAGTTCAAATCCGGGTGTCGCCTGATTAACAAAAGACTCGGAATTTCTTACCCTACTAAACTAATAGAACTCACAAAATTCTTGCCTGGCAGAAGCAGAGGTAAGGGGCGGGGACTGTCGATACCCAATTTTAAGAATCGGGGGGTTGACTTTCAATTATTTCTTCAAAAATCGGGGTGTGACCCAAACCTGTACCATACCAATATGAATTACCAATATAAATAAAGAAATACTCACTTAATTACGGATTCCTGATGCGTTCAGGTCATTGATTTGATTTATCAATCGAATCAAATCCATAGTAAGATTCAATTGTGAGATTCAGAACTACGAAAGTCAGGGACCGTAAATCCGTGTATCCAAAGGAAGGTTCCTAAGAGACTGTAAATCCTTGCTCCTAGGATCCAAGAAGGGGTTATAGGAAGGACTATAAATACTTCCTAATTACCTTACCCTACTAGTGTTTACTGACTGAGTCTTGAAGTAGATTGGGTAGGCTGGTGGGGAATCCAATTAGGAGTTGTGGAAAGAACTGAAGATACTTTGTATCCATACAAACTCATGAGAGTCTCTGAGTGCTCAGGCTTTCAATTAATATTGTATGGGTGATTGGCTTTTATAGAATAAAAGTGGAAAAAAGTGCTTTCGTTGGGGTAACCCCGCCAAGAATGTAATAGGGTGTCTTCAAATTGTTTCACATTTCACAGAAGTAGAGACAGTAAGGCTTAGATGGGAAATTAGGAGTATGTGATAGATAGTTATATATCTTGATGGTATATTTTTTTTTTCTGCTTTTTGTTTATGAAAGGCAACAATAGGTCTTACTATTCCTACATATTATTCCATTAGTCACATTCCCTTGAGACTTCCAAGGGGCAACTGTGTATCTTGCTTGTACTTAGTGCTTTCCGATTCCACCAGAAATCATATAGGGACTTGTTACGGGTGTATTCATTGGATTGGTTCATCAAA